TGTGCCCAAAAAAGTCATTTTGGTTAGAATGATTAGCAGAAAGAATCAAATGAGTCTGTTGATACATTCGGTTAATTAAACGTTTTACAATCAGTAAACTGTATTTCTTGTCGCCTGCATTTTCCAACAAAATGGATTTATTTAAACCACGATCATATGCAAATCCATAAATATATTCCTGAAAGATAAGTGGATAGAAAAAGTTGTGTTGCCAAGACCTATCTAGTTCTATATATCTTTGGAATTCTTCCATTTCAAATTAGACCGAAAACTAAAAAAAAGCAGGGAGTTTCTTGGATTATCAAATGATACATAGTGCGATACAGTCAAAACAAGGTATTCTATTTTGAAATAATTAAGTACCTCGGAGACAGGTAAATTCATCAACGGATTCTCTATTTTTTTCCATCTAATTGGTTTTTTTTTATAGGATAACAAAGCAAGATGGTTAGAAATCCTTTATTTTTTCAACCCAATCGCTCTTTTGATTTTGGAAAAGTATCTTTATCAATATACTGTTTCTTCTACACATTCATCTCCATATAGAAAATGGATAATCTAATAGTTAGGATTCACTAAAAACGAAAAAATTCACTCGTGTGAGAAGCCTTTCCCGTATCTGGCACTAATTTTTTTTTAACGTTAAATTAGATCGGGTAATCATTCAAATTACGAAGATAAGCTCGTTGCTCTTTCTTTCCCTAGAATTTGAACCATAGGGCTCGATCCATTTATTCAATCGACCAAACTTGCGAATTCATTTCGTTCAATTCAAATAATGTTTGTTTGGTACCGATTTGGTACGAATGAAATATTCTCCGAATTCTCTATTGATACGACATGCTCTTTTTTCCATTCATTTCCTTTCAGGATCAGTCGTGGTCTGATAAACTCTACCGATGATGTAGACGAATTCCTTGCTTCATCCAAATATGTAAAAGATCCTAGCCGCACTTAAAAGCCGAGTACTCTACCGTTGAGTTAGCAACCCCCAAAAAAAATAGTAGATACAATCGGGATCAAAATCAAATTCAAATTGAATTGAAATAAAAATATTGAATTGCAATATAAATTATATATAAATTATATATTTAGATAATTAGAATAGAAAATATATAATATAATTTCATTTCATTTCATTATTTAATAATAATTAATAAAAAAAAGAAATAGGATAGAAATAATGAAATTGAAATATAAGGAGAAAAATCTAAGTTAAGTATAAAAAAACTTGTGTTGGATTGGCACTACATAATAAATCTACATAAATGGATGAATAGAAAAGGAAGAATAAAAAAAAGTTATACCACCTCATTCTATCTTTTTTTTTATTTCATTAATTGAACTTCTTTTAATTAAGTCAAAATTCTTTTAAAACCTAAAACCTCTGTCTTCGCTAAAATATCATAAACGGTTTCCGTAGGTTGAGCGCCTTTTTCAAGAAAATCGAGAATAGCAGGAACATTTAAATAAGTTTGATTCTTTATTGGATCATAAAAACCCACTTTCCGCAGATCTCTTCCCTCTCTTCGGGACCGAACATCAATTGCAACGATTCGATAGACGGCTCATTGGGATAGATTAGATCAACAACAACCCCCCTTGGAAACGTATAGGAAGTTTTCTCCTCGTACGGCTCGAGAAAAATGATTCGAAGTTTTGTATTAGAATGGCAAATCAAAAAAGTCCATAAAATCTTCAAATGAATTAAATAAAGAATTAAGTCCTTTTTCTTTCCTAAAAAAATAAAATCATTTGTATACTCATAACTCAAGTTAAATAACTTTCAAAGAGCTCCAAAAAAAAATCCTTTGGCTTTTCATTTATTGAGCAGTCTCGAATACCCTTTTTTGTCTCATTTAGAATCGATTTGAATTCTGCATTCTGATTCAAATCCAATTAATTGTTAATTGGTGCGACAATTCAAATCGAAAATGGAAAAAAAAAAGGATGTTTCCTTGTTCCGGAATCTTTTATCTTTGTTTTGAATCATTGGGTTTAGACATTACTTCGTTGATTTTGAATCCTTTCAAAAATGGCAGCAACATACCTTTTTGTTATTTCTTTCTATCAAAGAATCATATGAACGGCGGATTCCCACACCATATATATAATTTTTATCGAAAAGGTTTTATCAATTCCAACAAAATTTCCTTTAGGATTTGAAACTTGCTTGATTTGGGTCCTTTCGATATCTCTGTCAAAGATATACTTACGAAGTTGTTCCAACTTATTCTTATTGATTGACACTAACCCTAGACCCTTTCCCCTTAAAGAAATGAATCAATACTTTCTACTCGAGCTCCATCCTGTACTATTTCCATTACACCCCAACAAAAAATGCGGGTTCGAATGGAAGAGAACAAAGGATGTCGAGTCAAGAGCATCCTTTAATTAGATTATAGAATGATGGATATAAGAATCCACAACAGATCATGTCCTTCAAGTCGCACGTTGCTTTCTACCACATCGTTTCAAACGAAGTTTTACCATAACATTCCTCGAATTTTTAACCTCTATGCGGTTGATTCAATTATGGAATAATGAATAGTCATTGGTTCAGTTAGGACAGTCGGCACATAATAAAATATATCTTAAATTATTTTTTCATTTTTTTTCATTATTGAAATTGAAAAAATAATTCCAATTTGTGTTACATCCAATAAAAACAATAAAATTGAAAAAATCGATTGGAAAAATACAATTTCTTTTCCCGGAATGAATAACAAAATAACAAACTTCCTTCTATTCTATATGAATATGAGGGGGTGGATATATGAAAACTTGTTTTTTGGAATTCAAATTCGTCTAATCTATAACCCCATCTTGCCTAAATCCCCAACAGATTCTGTTGTATCTGCGCGGCATTTGAACACTTATCTTATTAATTTGTGAAATTTGAAAAAAGATAAGATTCATTTTGGTTAGAATTATTAGCAGAAAAAATCAAATTCTATCCAATATTACACTTTATAAACGGAAAAACACAATCTTAATTATTTACTAGAATTACACATGCTCTTCCTCTGGGACGGAAGGATTCGAACCTCCGAATAGCGGGACCAAAACCCGATGCCTTACCACTTGGCCACGCCCCACTTTGATTTCTATTCGACACTAATAAAGACTAATGTTGTTATTGATTGTTCGTCAATTCCAGCCAAAATATCTTAAGAATCCTTTAGATTCCATTGTAAGTATTTTGACGCATGTAGATATAGAATTATACTGAATTTATTGATCATTACATATAATTCCATTAAAATATTGTATGAAAATAGAATTTTTTCTATTCTCAAAAGAGAATGGAAGGTTTTTTGGTTGAGTGAGTAAGTTCAAAAAAAAAGAAAGATCAAAAATCCTTCTTTTTTTATTTTCTTCATTTTTTCCTTCTATGAAGAACTCAATCAAAATACAATTATCTTAAAAACAAAATGTCTGTTATGCTTAATATCTTAAGTTTGATCTGTCTTAATTCTGCCCTTTATTCGAGTAGTTTTTTCTTAGTCAAATTACCCGAAGCCTACGCTTTTTTGAGTCCAATCGTGAATTTTATGCCAGTCATACCTGTACTCTTTTTTCTCTTAGCCTTTGTTTGGCAAGCTGCTGTAAGCTTTCGATGAAATCTTTCATCTTGTCCTAGAAAAATAAATGATTTTTTCGAGAAAAACGATTCGAATACTAATAATTGATAAGATCAGACAAGTCTGAAAGTATGAACTCTTGATTCAAACATGAGAATTCTTGGATAACCGCGATTCGGATCGCCTCGTTTTCCCACTCTAACTATCTATTTGAATTTTCCGTGAATGAAAAACCTTATTGTGATCCTCCACAAACAAGGGGGTATAAAAAAATTATTGATAAGTAAGATAATAATATATAAGATAATAATAATTTTTTTTTTAATTGTAATTCATTAAAGTAATAAAAAAAATTCTTTTCGATTTCTAAAAACTACTTTGGTTTTCGGTATCAAAATAGGATATATGGTATAAAAATAGAGAATTGATTCTCTTCAAAAAACAAAATGATCTTGGAGATTGTAAAATGCTTACTCTCAAACTTGTTTTTTGCACAGTACTGCTATTCGTTGTTTCTCGATGTGTGCGATAAAAATAGAGAATTGATTCTCTTCAAAAAACAAAATGATCTTGGAGATTGTAAAATGCTTACTCTCAAACTTGTTTTTTGCACAGTACTGCTATTCGTTGTTTCTCGATGTGTGCGATAAAAATAGAGAATTGATTCTCTTCCGTTAAAAAAACAAAATGATCTTGGAGATTGTGTAATGCTTACTCTCAAACTCTTTGTTTACACAGTAGTGATATTCTTTGTTTCTCTCTTCATTTTCGGATTTCTATCTAATGATCCAGGACGTAATCCTAATCCTGGACGCGAAGAATAAAAAAGGGGTTCTTTACTTGATTTTTCATTTCAAAAATTAGAAAAAAAATTCTATTTGATATTTGTAATTATATATATAATTTTTTATTTTATTTGAAAATTGAAAGAAAAATCAACTATTAAGTCATTAACGGAAACGGAAAGAGAGGGATTCGAACCCTCGGTACGAATGAATCGTACAACGGATTAGCAATCCGACGCTTTCGTCCACTCAGCCATCTCTCCCCATGGAAAATTAAAAACTAATATTCAAATATTAAATAAGAGAAAAATATTATATAAAAAAAAAGAAAGACTTCTTCGCGCGAAAGGGCCTTTGTATTATTCCCACTATTCCCATGGCCTGGCCTAATCAGTACCTCGCCAGGCCCCCTTTTTGTTTCAATGGATTATACAATAAAGAAAAGGATTTATCTGATTTGACAATGATAAAAAATACCTATTTTTGAAGCAAAAGAAAGAACAATAAGAAAAAAGACATTCTCCAGATATAGAATAGAACCAAGATGCCATTAGAAATTATATCTACACTGAAAACAGAACTTGACAAATTAACAAGTTTTTGTATAGAATAAAAAAAAAATCATGCTTAC